TTTTAAACAGAGCGAGAGAGACTTGATTTAACTTAGGTTAATCTAGGCCATAGGCAGACCTACGTCAAGATAAAACCCCCTTGAAACACTCTGGTAGTGTTCCTGAGTCTGAATCCAAATAATGACTCAGAGCACATGGAGCCATCTCTTTTTGCGGTCAAAAAATATGGCAGACTGGCGGATCTTTATATCCGTTAATGAAAGAGCCCAATGCACAAAAATGCATGTTGGGTCTTTAAAACAGCTCAGATCACTTTGATTAGAATCAGTTTGGTCTGTTTTACCGAGAAAGTCTACGGTTCGAGTCCGTATAGCCCTAGAACCCTATCCATTCCAAAAATTTTGGAAGTTACAATTCTAAAACGAGTCCGTTTTAAAACGCCAATCAAACCTAACCCCAGTCGAAGCGAATAATCCTTCATATGGGTAGAGGAATGACCATCCATATTTATGCCCAAGCTAAAGTTTGAAAAACGACTCTCTTTGGTACGTTTCATTGGAAAGATTGTCAACAATACAAAATAAAATAGGAATTTCTTCGTATACCTTTACCTAACCCTAGCAAAGGTAGTCTTCTCTTTCCGTATTCAATAAATTGAAATTCCTACCCATAATTCTACTTTATTCTACTTTAACTGGTTAAATAAGTAACAACCTCACAGGACAGAACAATGGGTTGCCCGGGATTCGAACCCGGACCTAGTCGGATGGAGTCGATAATGTTACCAGTTAAATAAGTAACAACCTCTCCCCAAGCCGTGCTTGCATTTTTCATTGCACACGGCTTTCCCTCTGTATACATCTAAAATTCAGTTCCGCCATTAGACAAAAAGTGGAATACTTAGACCCTTCTTATAAGTAAATTTCAGAATAGAAATAAGTAAAAATTTTGTTAGTTCTTCATTATTGCTATTTATTATATTCAATTCTAATCCAAATTTCCATTTACGCGCTTTCATAACGAATCAGTCATGATTGGCCAAATCATTGATACAAATAATATCTAAATACCAAACCCTTTTTTGATGGAACCTCCGCGAAATAAAAGAAGCTCTTGGAAAGGTCAAGGAAAGAACTTGTTCTTCCGCCGTAAAGAATTCTTCGAATAATTCCGATCCGAATCTTTTTAAAAAAGCCCGTACAGTACTTTTGTGTTTACGAGCTAAAGTTCTAGCACAAGAAAGTTGAAGTATATACTTTATTCGCGACAAAGTTTTTTTTTTTGAAGACCCGCTATAATAATGAGAAAGGTTTCTGGATATACGTCCGAATCGGTCAATAATCTCAGAATCTGATAAATCGATCCAAATGGCCTTACTAATAGGATGCCCTAATATATTACAAAATTTGGCTTTAGCCAAGGATGAAATCAGGGGACTCGTTGGAAGAATAGTATCAAACTTCTTAATAGCATGATCGATTACAAATGAAGTTTCTAACATTTGATTACGTATCGTTGAAGTCTTTCGCCGCACACTTGAAAAATAACCGAGAAAGTCAAGGGAATGGTTTGCCAATTGGTTTATATGGATTCTTCGTGGTTGAGACCAAAGGTCAAAATAAGATTGCCATAAATTGACAAAGTAATATTTCCATTTATGCATCAAAAGAGACGTGCTTTTTGAAGCGAGAATTGTTTTTCCTTGATACCTAACATAATGCATGAAAGAGTCCTTGAACACCCAGAAATTGGCTTCAAAAGCCCCGGTCAAGGTTTCTATAAGATGCTCTATTTTTCTATAGAAATAGATTCGTTCAAGAAGCGTTCTAAAAGATGTTGATCGTAAATGAAAAGATTGGTTACGAAGAAAGACAAAGACGGATTCGTATTCATATACATGAAAATTATATAGGAAGAAGAAGAATCTTTGATTTCTTTCTGAAAAAGAAGGACTGACTTTCTTTGAAGTAAGAAGACTATTCCAATTATGAAATTCGTGGAGAAAGACTCTTAATAAATGCAAAGACGAAGCATCTTTTAGCCAATAGCGAAGAGCTTGCACCACGATTTCGAGATGGATTGGGTAAGGTATTAGGATATCGAACACATAATTTAAATGTGAAATTTTGTCCTCTAAAAAAGAAAAAATGGAATGAATTGATCGTAAATTAGCGGATTTGACTATCTCTTTCCCTTTCTTTTGGCGCTTTTCTAGGGAAGGTAAGAATCGAAGCGAAAATGGAATTTCCATAATGACCGAAAATCCCTCGGATATCATTTGAAAATCAAAATTCTTATTGCGCCCCCAAAGTGGATTTTGTTTAGAATCATTCAGAGAAAGAATCCAAAAATTTGGGTCATACATTTGAGTAATTAAACGTTTCACAATGAGTAAGCTGAATTTATTGTCATAACCTGCATTTTTCAACAAAATGCATCTTGTTAAACCATGATCATGAGCAAGTGCATAAATATACTCTTGAAAGATAAGTGGATATAAGAAGTCGTGTTGTTGAAATCTATCGAGCTCTAAAGAGCTTTGAAATTTCTCCATTTTAATGCTATTTGAACCAAAGGTAGAGAATTTTGGGAGTTATCAAATGATACAGAGTGCGATACAGTCAAAACAAGGTATTTTTCGAGTAAGATAAGGAAGCGATACCTCGGTAAACTTATCAACGGATTCTCGATCCTCTCTTTCTTCCATTTTCTTGAAGTCGTTTATATTCGTTCTAGGATAACAAGATGGTTAGAAATCCTTTATTTTTTCAACCCAATCGCTCTTTTGATTTTGGAAATTTTGTTATCAATCTACTCTTTCTTATACACACACAGCTCCATTCTGGAATGGAGAATGCTAATATTTAGGATTCATGAAAAAATAAAGAATCCGCTTCTCGGATAAGCCCTTACCCGTATTCAGGCACTAATCTATTTTTAACGTCTAATTAGATCGGATAATCATTCAAATTAAGAATGGGAGCTCGTTGCTTTTTCGTTCCTTATAATTTCATTAAATTAATTGAAGCCAGAGGGCTCTATCCATTTATTTATTTGACCCAACTTGAAATTGAATCCATTTGACTCCCTTCCAATAAGTTAAACAAAGTTTTGTCCCGATCGGGAAAGAAGAAAAGATTCTCAGAACTCTTGGTTGCTACGACATGCTATTTTTTCCATTCATTCCCTTTTAGGATCAGTCGTGGTCTTCCAAACTTTACCGATGGTATGGATGAATTCATCACTTCATCTAAATGTGTAAAAGATCCGAGTCGCACTTAAAAGCCGAGTACTCTACCGTTGAGTTAGCAACCCGAATAGAAGAAAAAAGTCTGTAGATATAATCAAAAGGAAAAAAAAGATTCGACGAGCGAATCACAGCATAAAAACCCATTTTCGAATCGATTACGAACAGAAAACGTAATAACTCAGATGAAAATACAAGAAATTTTCCGATAACAGAAAAACCAGAAATAATGATAGATCCTTCCTTATGTCAGTGTTATTCACGTTTTCACGCAAAAATGCGTCTATCAAAGCGCACCCAATGAACCCCTTTTTTGACTAACGTAAGGCAAAAACCAAACCGATGGGACGGAAATAAAGAGATCCCTTTATAAAAAAGGGATCCCTTTATCACGCTGCATTATATTTGTTCAATGCATTGTTGTCAATATAAAGGAATATAATGGAAAAAGATAAGCAATTCGGTTGAAAAATATTCCAAAAAATAAGGACTTGAGTTAGATTGGCACTACATAGATATAAAAAAGTTTAGCTAGGGGAAGAAAAAATAAGAAGTCGAAAAAGATCTCTAATTTAGTCAATCAATAAATAAACAAAATAGAGAAAAGTTCGAGAAAGGGGTAGCATATACCCCCCTTATTTCCTTCAATTAATTCCATTTTATTTCATTGGGGGAAAGTTCGTTAAAAACCTCCGACTTCTTTAAAATGTCCCGAACAGTTTCTGTAGGCTGAGCACCCCTTTCAAGAAAATATAGAATAGCAGGAACGTTTAAATACGTTTGATTCTTTATCGGATCATAAAAACCCACTTTGCAAAGATCTCTTCCTTCTCGTCGAGAGCGAACATCAATTGCAACGATTCGATAAGTCGCACGTTGCTTTCTACCACAGCGTTTTAAACGAAGTTTAACCATAACATTCCTCTAATTTGGAACCCCTCTGAAACTGATTTAATTATGAAATCATGACTAGTCATTGGTTCAGTCGGTACATAGTTTTATGAATAAATCTTTGACTGGAAAATTGGTTCTATGAACCGTAGGATTGATTCGTTTAGTATCAATCCTGGGGTCTTATCGTTTTCAAACGGAGGAATGCCCCATGCCAAAATCCAAGGTTCCGAGGATTGAGTTCGGTTTTTGGTTTTTGGGCCTCCTTTTTTAGGCGGGATTTAATATCCCCTTGGAGGGCCTCCAGCTCATTACGTGGGAAGCTGTTAATTTTGGAAGTGAGCCACCTTTCGCCTGCCGCACTTCCCGAGTGGAAAGCTTCCAAAAAAATCTTACAAGTATCGTTAGCGTAGGTCTCGCAATGAGCCTTATTGGAAGAGTGCGTGTATCCCCGGCATTTTTTATGATGGGGGCACGTAAGCGCCGGTTCGTGCGTGTATCCCCGGCATTTTTTATGATGGGGGCACGTAAGCGCCGGTTCGTGCGTGTATCCCCGGCATTTGTTATGATGGGGGCACGTAAGCGCCGGTTCGTGCGTGTATCCCCGGCATTTTTTATGATGGGGGCACGTAAGCGCCGGTTCGTGCTCGTTCCGATCAGAAATCAATTTTCTCCCAGTATCGTCTGTTTGTGGAAAAATACTGTTTTTTTCCCACTCGGGAAACTTCTTCCCATTTATCCCGTCTTTCTTTATACCGTCTTTTGAAGAATCTAGCGAAAGACAGGTTCTCGAACGATGCTTGTAGTCTTTCGGGTGAGAAATCCCCCCATAAGTCAAAAAGTAACACTCACAATAAGAATCATAATCACAAGAAAAACACTTACATGGCACATTGTTTTGCATTTCCTGCCTCCTTAATACAGTTACAAAATTTAATGGACGACAATCATAATCACAAGAAAAACACTTACAGGGCACATTGTTTTGCATTTCCTGTCTCCTTAATACAGTTACAAAATTTAATGGACGACAATCATAATCACAAGAAAAACAATTACATGGCACATTGTTTTGCATTTCCTGTCTCCTTAATACAGTTACAAAATTTAATGGAAGAAAATCAAAATCCCAAGAAAAACAATTACATGGCACATTGTTTTGCATTTCCCGTCTCCTTAATAAAGTTACAAAATTTAATGGAATCCGATTGACGAATAAGAATAAGTCGAATCCGAGTAGAACTGAACTAAAGTACCTTAGGAAGAGAAAATGTCCGTTATTTCAAGAAGTAATGGCAATACCCGGCAATACCCATAGCACATCAAATGAAGATGTCCCTTGGGACGAAAGGGATCGAACCTTCGATTACCGGGACCAAAACCCGCCGCCTTACCACTCGGCCACGCCCCACGGACACGTTTATTTTGTTTAGATCATTCATATTATAGTCCAAAGAAAGATTTTTCGCAACTACCCGGGTCACATTTATTTTGTTTAGATAATCCATATTATATCGAACCTTCGATTACCGGGACCAAAACCCGCCGCCTTACCACTCGGCTAGCCCCGGTGTCACATTGATTTGTTTTCATTAGATCATTCATATTATAGTCCAAAGAACGATTTTTCGCAACTACCCGTGTCACATTGATTTGTTTTCATTTGATCATTCATATTATAGTCCAAAGAAAGATTTTTCGCAACTACCCGTGTCACGTTTATTTTGTTTAGATAATCCATATTATTTAGATAATTTATATTATTTTTTTACTTTACAATAAATCTTTATCTTTAGCGACAATTTTACGCTAAGAGATTATAGAGAAGAGATTATAGAGAAGAGATAATAGAGAAGAGATAATGCAATTATATAGATTCTCGGTTTGTGCTAGGAATTTGACCCGTGTAGGTATAGAATTCGACTGAATTTATTGATCATTAGATAGAATGTAATTAAAATAGTAGATGAAAATATGATTTCTTCTATTCGCCTTTGAGAATTGGAGGATTTTTGATTGGGCCGGTTCAAAGAAAAAGAAGGATTTTTTTGTCTACCTTACTTTCTTCCGTTTTCCTTATCTCAAGAACTCAATCAAATTGCAATTATCGCCAAGAACAAAATGTCTGCTATGCTTAATCTCTTTAGTTTGATCTGTATCTGTCTTAATTCTGCCCTTTATCCAACCAGTCTTTTCTTTGCCAAATTGCCCGAGGCCTATGCCTTTTTAAATCCAATCATAGATATTATGCCAGTCATACCCCTGTTCTTTTTTCTTTTAGCCTTTGTTTGGCAAGCTGCTGTAAGTTTTCGATAAGATACTTAATACTATCCTAGACGATCCTAGAAAATGCATGATTTCTTCGAGAAAAATTTCTAACGATTGATAAGATCAAATAAGTCTTTCCCGCATCAATCGTTGAGGCAAACGTTGAAATTCTTGGATCGCCGCGAGAAATCAAATCTGGCGAGCCAGATTTCCCTATTCTGGCCCTTTTTCCAGTGCAAGGCCTTACTTTCTATGTGATTTTATACAGAATTAGGGTCCCGCGCCCATATCTCATTATCGGCATGAAGTCATCTTGGGGAATCAAAGACTCTTATTTGGCCTGATAAACTTATTTTCGAGTTCGAGAAAGCACTTCATTTCTTGGTGTCAAAATAGAATATGGGGTAGAAAAATGGACGATCTATTCTCTTTTCTCGTTTTTTCCAAACAAAAGGCTCTTGGAGATTGTGTAATGCTTACGCTTAAACTTTTCGTTTACACAGTAGTAATATTCTTTGTTTCTCTCTTCATCTTTGGATTCTTATCTAATGACCCAGGACGTAATCCTGGACGCGAAGAATAAAGGTTTTTTCGTTTTTCTATCTTGATTTTTGCATTTTCTTAAGATTTTTTATCTATTCCACACATTTAACTAGGAAAAAGGGGTTTGTGAAATTTGAACGAAAAGAAAATATCAAGTCATCGACGAAAACGGAAAGAGAGGGATTCGAACCCTCGGTACGAATAACTCGTACAACGGATTAGCAATCCGCCGCTTTCGTCCACTCAGCCATCTCTCCCTATTGAAAAAGATAATTATAATTATTAATATGTTACATTCCACATGAAAAAAGGATTCAAAACCGTCTTTCTTTCTCCTTCTTTATTTTGATTCTCAAGATATGTAAAACGTGTCTTAGCTATTCCGTTTCGATAAAGTCAAAACTCAAAAAAGCTAATATAAAGAAAACGAAAGATAAAGAACGAGGACTTCTTTGCTTTGATTTTCTTCGAAAGGCCCTTTTCTTTCCACGGACCTGGCCCGGTCACTACCCAACCGGGCCTTTTTTGATTCCATCAAATTCTAGCGAAATTTCTCTTATTTGACAACAAAAAAGACTTACTAGATTTTTTGACTATATTTCAAGCAAGA